ATTAATGAATAGAGTCTCATTTCGAAAAGCAATAAAAAAAGCTATTGAATTAACCGAACAAGCAGATACAAAAGGAATTCAAGTACAAATTGCAGGGCGTATTGACGGAAAAGAAATTGCGCGTGTCGAATGGATCAGAGAAGGTAAAGTTCCCCTCCAAACAATTCGAGCTAAAATTGATTATTGTTCCTATCCAATTCGAACTATCTATGGAGTATTAGGCATCAAAATTTGGATATTTACAGACGAGGAATAATAAACCCTTAACTTGTCTTTCTGTTCTATTCTATACAACGACGGAAAAAAATAACAAACTCTTTTATTCTTTTCCACTCAATGAAAACAACCATAAGCAATTCTAATTTTAAATTTTATAGGGTGAAATAAAAATTCGATTGACCATTTGATATAATATAATTGCTATGCTTAGTGTGTGACTCGTTGATTTTTTTAAAGTTAGGATTCAAAAAGATGGACCAAGCCCGTAATATGAACTAATAACCAACCCATCGCTTCGTACTATCTGGATCCAAAAAACCAGTCAAGATATGATATATTGGTCATATCGTTGTAGCAACTGATTTGCATAAACAAAAGAAAAATCAATCAATATGATTCGGAGTTGTGAAGCGAACTATAAAAAAATATAGATAAATGGAAGGTTGAGAGAAAGAAAAAGAACATCCATAACTGATATATGATTCCAACATGTAAGGTCTATGAGTAATCTCATAACATAAAAAGTAATAAAGCATCACTACGGATTCATCCATAATCAGATGAATTCATTCATAGAACAAACAAATCAAGAGCTTCGAGCCAATAAAGACTGAGAAAATTGACTCAAAAACGAATTTCATTAGGAGCTCCGCTGTAGAATTAAGACCTAACCATTAATATTAATCGAGAGGCGATGAGAACGACGGAACCTGTGAATACAGAAAATTCTATTGACAGAGAATTCGAATGATTCATTGGGCAGGATGGCGGAAGGAACTGAGACTCATTCATTTATACTGAGAGGTCGCGCGCTAACCTTACAACTGAAATAGATATCGAAAGAGTAAATATTCGTCCGCGAAAGCTTTCTTTTATTGGATTACTAAATTTTGGACGATCTAATAGGATAAAAGTCGAAACAAAATAAAAAATCCGTTATAACGTTATAAAAAAGGACATTCTAATTCTATGTATTACATTATCTATAACATAGATATGTTTAATTAACTATTCAAACAAGATATAAAAATTCCTACTAGATTAGATAAAATGTCAAAAAATCCCACGATTCAGTATATTATTCATTAAATAATATCGTAATTAACTATTTTTTACTATATTTTCATTCGCGAGGAGCCGGATGAGAAGAAACTCTCATGTCCGGTTCTGTAGTAGAGATGGAATTGGTAGAAACAACCATCAACTATAACCCCAAAAAAACCAGATTCCGTAAACAACATAGAGGAAGAATGAAGGGAATATCTTATCGAGGGAATTGCATTTGTTTCGGTAAATATGCTCTTCAGGCACTTGCACCCGCTTGGATCACATCTAGACAAATAGAAGCAGGACGACGAGCAATGGCACGAAATGTACGTCGGGGTGGAAAAATATGGGTACGTATATTTCCAGACAAGCCGGTTACAGTAAAACCTACGGAAACACGTATGGGTTCGGGGAAAGGATCCCCCGAATATTGGGTCGCTGTCATTAAGCCAGGTCGAATACTTTATGAAACGGGCGGAATAGCAGAAAATATAGCCAGAAAGGCCATTTCAATAGCGGCGTCAAAAATGCCTATACGGACTCAATTCATTATTTCGGGATAGGAATGTAAAACTAATAAAGAGTTCTTGGGGATGAAAAAAGAATCGAAATTTTTTCTGGACAAATAATATTTATTTTTTTCGCCCTTTGCATTGAAAGGAGGTATTAAAAAACGATGATTCAACCTCAGACCCATTTGAATGTAGCGGATAATAGCGGGGCTCGAGAATTGATGTGTATTCGCATCATAGGAACTAGTAATCGTCGATATGCTCATATTGGTGACATTGTTGTTGCTGTGATCAAAGAAGCAGTACCTAATATGCCCTTAGAAAGATCAGAAGTTGTCAGAGCTGTAATTGTACGTACTTGTAAAGAACTAAAACGTGAAAACGGTATGATAATACGATATGACGATAATGCTGCAGTTGTCATTGATCAAGAAGGAAATCCAAAGGGAACCCGAGTTTTTGGTGCGATTGCCCGGGAATTGAGACAATTCCAGTTTACTAAAATAGTTTCATTAGCTCCCGAGGTATTATAATTTATAGTCGTAATTTAAATGAAAAGATTCTGTTTCACGCATATACCTTTATTTAAGAATTCATAAAAAAAAAAAAGAACATGTTGATTATATCCAAATTCGGAGGTACCAATAAATTTAGTTCATCATGGGTAAGGACACTATTGCTGATATAATAACCTCGATACGAAATGCCGACATGAATAAAAAAGGAATGGTTCGAATTGCATCTACTAACATTACCGAAAATATTGTTAAAAAACTTTTACGAGAAGGTTTTATCGAAAACATGAGAAAACATCGGGAAAGCAACAAATATTTTTTGATTTTAACCTTGCGACACAGAAAGAATAGACAAAAACCATATAAAAGAAATATTTTAAATTTAAAACAGATCAGTCGACCCGGTCTACGAGTCTATTCTAACTATCAACGAATTCCTAGAATTTTAGGCGGGATGGGGATAGTAATTCTTTCTACTTCTCGAGGTATAATGACAGACCGAGAAGCTCGATTAGAAGGAATTGGTGGAGAAATTTTGTGTTATATATGGTAATCCTTTCGAATATCCGAATTGGATCCGGAACTTCCTTTTTGTAAAAAAAAAAAAAGAGAACCGGGTGTCTAATATCACTCCTACTCCACGAGTTGATACTTCAAGGGGTTTTACTTGAAATGAAAGAATAGAAAGGGATTCAGGAAGGGTCCGTTTCTGAATCACATCACTTCCCAACGGTATGTTCCGGGTTCGTTTAGATAATGAAGATCTTATTATAGGTTATGTTTCAGTACGGATACGGCGTAGTTTTATACGGATACTACCAGGAGATCGATTTAAAATGGAAATAAAGTCGTTATGATTCAACCAGAGGGTGTCTAATTTATCGACTTCGCAACAAAGTTTAAAAGATTCGGAAGTCGTTTTTTCAACTTCACCATTCCCTTTTTATGGGGTTTTATGGGGATAGAATTCGAGGTTCAAAATTTCAAGAAACTTAGTTTCTTCCAACCAATAAAGTATATTCCGAATTAAGGATAAGGAATGACAAATATGAAAATAAGAGCCTCTGTTCGTAAAATTTGTGAAAAATGTCGTCTGATCCGTAGGCGGGGACGAATTATAGTAATTTGTTTCAACCCGAGACATAAACAAAGACAAGGATAATATTTCTAAACAAGGGCTCTCTAAAAGAGCCAATATACAAATAATAAATTAAAAGGATCTGTTTTTTGGCATGAAATGGATATATCCATATATTTCGGACTCATAGTTATGAAATGGTACAATATGGCAAAACCTATACCAAGAGTTGGTTCGCGTAGAAATGGACGTATTGGATTACGTAAGAATGCGCGTAGAATACCAAAGGGAGTTATTCATGTTCAGGCAAGTTTCAACAATACCATTGTAACTGTTACAGATGTACGAGGTCAGGTGGTTTCTTGGTCCTCTGCGGGCACTTGTGGATTCAAGGGTGCAAAAAAGGGGACACCATTTGCTGCTCAAACCGCAGCAGAAAACGCTATTCGTACAGTAGTGGATCAAGGTATGCAACGAGCAGAAATCATGATAAAGGGTCCCGGTCTTGGAAGGGATGCAGCATTACGAGCTATTCGTAGAAGTGGTATGCTATTAAGTTTCGTACGAGATGTAACCCCTATGCCACATAATGGCTGTAGGCCTCCTAAAAAACGACGTGTATAGAATAAAAAGCTTTCAAGAGAAATAAATGATTCAATGATCTAAGCAAATAATATTACTATGGTTCGAGAGAAAGTAACAGTAGCTACTCGGACATTACAGTGGAAGTGTGTTGAATCAAGAGTCGACAGTAAGCGTTTTTATTATGGACGTTTTATTTTGTCTCCACTTATGAAAGGTCAAGCCGACACAATAGGCATTGCAATGCGAAGAGCTTTGCTTGGAGAAATAGAAGGAACATGTATTACACGTGCAAAATCTGAGAAAATACCGCATGAATATTCTACCATAGTAGGTATTCAAGAATCGGTACATGAAATTTTAATGAATTTGAAAGAAATTGTATTGAGAAGTAATCTGTATGGAACTTATGACGCATCTATTTGTGTCAAAGGCCCCAGGTATGTAACTGCTCAAGACATCATTTCACCGCCTTCTGTGGAAATCGTCGATAATACACAGTATATAGCTAACTTGATGGAACCAATTGATTTTTGTATTGGATTACAAATCGAGAGGAATCGTGGATATCGTATAAAAGCGCCAAATCACTTTCAAGACGGAAATTATCCTATAGATGCTATATTCATGCCTGTTCGAAATGCAAATCATAGCATTCATTACTCTAGAAATGAAAAACAAGAGATACTTTTTCTCGAAATATGGACAAATGGAAGTTTAACTCCGAAAGAAGCCCTTCATGAAGCCTCCCGGAATTTAATTGATTTATTTATTCCCTTTCTCCATGTGGAAGAAGAAAACTTACATTTAGAGGACAATCAACACAAGGTTACTTTACCCCTTCTTACTCTTCATGATAGATTGATTAATCTAAGGAAAAATACAAAAAAAATAGCGTTGAAATATATTTTTATTGATCAATCAGAATTGTCTCCTAGGATCTATAATTGCCTTAAAAGTTCAAATATACATACATTATTGGACTTTTTGAATAAGAGTCGAGAAGAGCTTATGAAAATCGAGCATTTTCACATAGAAGATGTAAAA